TTTCTCAGAAAAAGGGACTTTAAACAAAGTAAAGGATTACTTCGTTCTTGATAGTTATTTACTTAATCGGTGGATAGGAGTATACTCTGGATCGGAATCAGGGGAGTACTTCTTCATCATTTCTACCAACTTAAAGTCCCAATCAGAATTCCTTTTATGCACAGAAAAATCCTGTTGAATAACTTACATAATCTCTATTACGAATCCTTTGTGTACCTTAGTGTTCCTAACTATCCACCTCTTTTTGCTAATCGCCCGTTAGAGTAATACATGTATGGTAATACATAGTAAAAACCCCATACAGTTGATCTTTTGCACCCGCTTCAAGCCATGATTACTAATTAACCAATCTTGGGGTAAACAGTTTCTAATGTTTATGGTTACTTTGACTTAACTCTTGTACATAGGAAAATGAGACTCAATCTTTTTACTGCAAATTTATAAGCTGTTTCTTTCACTCATATAACTATCTGGTTTAGTTCATCAACCCGAATGATGAATAAAAAATGAAAATATCTATTCAACTCACGAAAGGCCCTTCCTAGAAAGATAAAGAAGTAGGGTCAATTTTATGTCTTAACGAATCACACGTAGAGATATTGATAACACACATAGAGTTAATGGGATTTCATAACTAATTGATTGAGCAGCGGCTCGTAAACCACCTAAAAAGGAATATTTATTATTTGATCCATATCCTGACATAAGAAGTCCAATGGGGGCAATACTTGAAATTGCAATCCATAAAAAAATACCAATACTGAGATCGGCTAGAACAAGATGATAGCCAAAAGGAATTACTAAATAACTTAGTAGAATTGATATGACTGCGATGGATGGTCCGATACTGAATAAACGAATATCTCCTCGAGATGGCAGAAGATTCTCTTTGAAAAGTAATTTTGTACCATCTGCTAGAGCTTGAAGAATTCCTAAAGGACCGGCGTATTCAGGCCCAATACGTTGTTGTATCCCTGCAGATATTTCTCTTTCTAACCAAACAATTACTAGTACACCTATTGTGATTCCTAATACAAGAGTCAAAATAGGGACAAGCATCCATATGATCCCATCGACTTCTTTTAAGGATTCCAATCTAGAAAAAGAATTGATAGCTTGTGCTTCTGTTGTATCAATTATCATTTTAACGATCAACTTCTCCCATAATGATGTCTATGCTACCTAATATCGTCATAATATCAGCCAATTTCATTCTTTTAACTAGCTGAGGAAGAATTTGCAAATTGATAAAACCCGGTGGTCGGATTTTCCATCTCCAAGGAAAAACACTCTTATCTCCTATCAGAAAAATTCCCAATTCTCCTTTTGGGGCTTCAACTCTCACATAAAGTTCTTGCTTCGACAATTCAAAAGTCGGAGAAGGTTTTTTACTAATAAATCGATAGTCAAAATCATTCCATTTCGGATCCCTTAGTCTCTCAAAGCGTCGGATTTCTAAATTCTCATAGGGCCCCCCCGGAATTCCTTCGAGAGCCTGTTGAATAATTTTGATGGATTCTGTCATTTCTGTGATTCGTACTAAATAACGAGCTAATGAATCCCCCTCTTTTTGCCATTGGACTTCCCAATCGAATTCGTCATAACACTCATACTGATCAACTTTACGAAGATCCCATTGTATTCCGGAAGCTCGTAGCATTGGTCCCGATAAACCCCAATTTATCGCCTCTTCTCTGCCAATAATGCCTACCCCTTCAACTCGTTTTAAAAAAATAGGATTACGTGTAATAAGATTTTGATATTCAGCAACCTCTCTTAAAAAATAATCGCAAAAATCCAAACATTTATCTATCCATCCATGAGGTAAATCAGCAGCTACCCCTCCGATACGAAAAAAATTATGCATCATTCGCATACCGGTAGCAGCTTCGAATAGGTCATATATCAATTCTCTTTCTCGAAAAATATAGAAGAAAGGGGTTTGTGCCCCAATATCTGCCATAAAAGGGCCGAGCCATAACAAATGCGAAGCTATACGACTTAACTCCAACATAATGACTCGGATATAGCTGGCCCTTTTAGGTACTTGAATATTGCCTAACTGTTCTGGTGCATTTACAGTTATTGCTTCTGTGAACATAGTAGCTAAATAATCCCAACGTGTTACATAAGGCAAATATTGTATAATTGTTCGGTTTTCCGCAATTTTTTCCATACCTCTGTGTAAATAACCCAATATTGGTTCACAGTCAATAACATCTTCCCCATCTAGAGTAACAATGAGTCGAAGAACACCGTGCATTGATGGGTGGTGAGGACCCATATTGACTATCATGAGGTCTTTTCTTGTAGCTGACGTAGTCATAGGTTTTTTCCCGATTCATTCTTCCATGAATTGTTGAAAGTGAAAAGAAGTTCATTAAAGTTGAAGCGAAAAATGCAAACCGACTCTTCAACCAGCTTTTGTTTCTCGAATATTCAACTGATCAATTAATTCTTTATAACGTATTCTATTTTTTTTTGATCAATTAATTCTTTATAACGTATTCTATTTTTTTTTGACAAATAAGCCAGCAGCCGTTGACGTTTTCCCAGAATTTTTCGCAGGCCCCTCTGAGACAAATAGTCTTTTTTGTGCAATTCCAAATGTGAAGTAAGTTTTCGTATCTTATTGGTGAAATTAACTACTTGAAATTCAGCAGACCCCCTGTTTTCTTTGTTTTCCTCTTGCAAAATAATTGAAACGAATGCATTTTTTAGCATAAAAGAATTTCCCCCTCCCCTTTTTATAGAACAGATTTGGATTTTATTGATCAGTAATAATAATACCAACTAGTATACACAAGAATCTTAATTTCTTTATGGATTCCTTATTTTATCAATTAACATGAATCAATCCAATTTTGAATTTGATTCGAATAGAGATACAAAAAGATGGTTTTTACACTCACAAAAGCGAATAACCGAAACCTAAAATTACGAAGATTTCCTTGATGCATTTGTAGATCTAATGGATACGCCGTTGACTGAGTATCGTAGCTTTTATATGAAACTGGGATGTAAGACAGGGCATATGTTCCGCTGTTTTGTTTACTTTCATATACCCTATATGGTAGCTTTTATATGAAACTGGGATGTAAGACAGGGCATATGTTCCGCTGTTTTGTTTACTTTCATATACCCTATATGGTAGAGAATATAGAGAAAGAATGTACCATCAACGAATTTTTAATCGTGGATACATATATATTCTTAACATGCTGAAACGACTCCCATTATTGGTATCAAACCAAAATCTATTCATACAAGCTAAATCTTCTAATCGATAATTAGGCCAAAGAAAGAACTTTAATTTAATTAATTCATTTTTATCTCTATCACGATGTTTACTTTCCTTCAAAAATGGACCCCTGTTTCTTATCTTAGTTTCGTTGCAAAATACTGGATTTCTGTCCACATCATTCCTATTTTTCAAATTCCTAGTTTTCAAATTGAAAGAAATTAGAATTCTCAATTCTCTACGACGTCTAGATGATAAAATATTTTCAGGAACAAGCAAATCATAATGATTTTTCTCTCTATTTCCTGTTATTCTTTGATGGCGTGGAGTGGATTCATCAAAATTCTTCGGATGAAAATAGCTTCTTTCGTCTCGGTATCCTTGCTTAATTTGTTGCCCCCTTTTATGAACCAACGAAATGCTTATGGTTTGATACATAATCAAATATTTCTCAATATTTCTAGGCAGACGAATGGGGTCGAGAACCATTATCCCAAGTTGCATCTTTTCAGCCATCCATCCCGTCTTGCTAACCGTTATGTGATTCGGACCGAATCTTTGTATTTGCAGAGAGATTATCATCGAATTGACCACTTTTTTGAGAGCTTTTCCCTCTAGCAGGTAGCTCAATGGCACGATCATACCGAGCGTTCTTTGCTCCACAATCTGATTGTACCAGTGCACTTGAAAAACCAAAAACTCTTTCAGAAAACCATCAGGGTCTATTCTTGTTTCGTTTCGATTCTTTGAAAAAAAACCCCGTGCTTTTTTTCTTTTATATGCATATATAGTCAAATGTGCATTTAAAACAAGGAATTTGCCTGGTATACTCCAAGGTTTCACTTTATATGCTTTATAAAGCAGCACAAATTCTGGGAAGAACCAAAATTCCCAATCCCCTTTTTGGGGGGATTGCGTTGGCATTTTTTTTATTTTTAGCCAATCAACAAAGATTTCTTCGGGTGGAATGATTTCTAGATCTTTTGGATTTTTTAGCATTTTGATTATCATTGTTATTATCATTTTGATTATCATTTTGATTATCATTGTTATTTTGTCTTAGAAATTTTTTTTTCCAATCAAAATATTTTCTATCTAACTTTTTTTCCATATGTATAACATTAATCTTTCTTAGATAAAGAGAAAGAGGAGAATCCTCATTTTTTTTGAGACCAATATTCATATCCTCATAAACTAATTTGTCTATAGTGTAAAAAAGCTTTTTCTTCTTATTTACTTGTAATGGTGATCCATAAATAGATGAGTCTTTCTTCGTTTCATAATTAATAAATTGATATGATAAAAGACCATATCTATAGTATTTTTGCAATTTTTCTTGTTTGGAATATACTTCATAAGAATTTTGATTTGTGTAATTAAATGGAAATAATAGGTCTTTTTCATATGAACTCCATTTTTTAAAATCTTTATTTTCAGCTGTCCAACGTTGATTGACTCTATTTTGCCATTTTTGTGGTATTAATTTAGACCATCCAGTCGGAGAATTGTATTGAAAATGACCTCTTAACCAGTTTTTCCATTGATCATAACTTCGAAGGTTCTTATGCCTTAATTCGGAATTAAATATTCCTTGTATTCCAAAAGAATCCTTTATTGTGGTCTTAAGAAAAAAAGATGTTCCATGATATTGAAGAGCAGATCTTAACTTAGACAAGTTAATAACTTGGGGTTTTGATAATTTATAAAATACATATCCTTGCGACAAGGAAGATAAGTCATAAAAGATATGTGAATTCTTCTTAGTAGGTTGTGCCTTTTTGATAGTCGAAATAGAAATCAAGTTAATGTCTTTTTCAGTTGTTTCATTTTTAGATTGATTTCTTTCATTATTAGAAATGTATTTCCCAATCGTTGATTCAACAAAATGTTTTGTATTGATTCTGGCAATATTAATGATAGGTAGAAAGATATCTATGTATTTTTTTTCAATGAAAATTTTTATAAAATAATATAATTTAATGATTAATCGAACATTTCTTCTTATTAATATTTTCCAACTATTTTTTTTCGGTTGTGATTCTAATTCTACATTAGAATTTAGACTACTTTTTATTTCAGAAATTACTTTTATTTTCTCTTTTTCAAGTCTTTGTATTTCATTTCTTATTATGCTTGTTCTATCAGTTAGATTCTTCATTTCTGGGTTTGTCTGTGAATAATTTGCCCAATCTTCTATAGATCCAATTTGAGTAAACGATTCATCTTTAGTTTTACTTGATTTAGATAATTTTTTCAATTTACCTAATGAAATTTCATTTCCCTCTGTTACTACTATTTTTAAAACTGTTAGAGCTTTCTTTCTCTTTATTTTCATTTTTTTTTCTAGTTTCTTTAAAATGAGTTTCAAAAAGGCAATAAAAGGGGAAGAAGAAGAAGATCTTGTTCGGGGAGAACCGAAGGGCTCTAAAGCTTCCATTCCCCAAACGGTTAAATAATAATAGCTCGGTTTAATTTTTTCACTTTCCTTTTTCTTTTTGATTTGCTTTGTAGGAGAGGCTTGTAGCTTAGCTCTGCACCAAGGTTTCAAAGAGAAAGGAGATATTATTTTTATGTCAAAACCTTCTTCCAAAAAAAAGTTAAGAAGCTCGTTCTCTTTTAATGGAACACCATTATGGCTGCATGGAATGTGTCTTTCTTTTGCCCATTCCGAAAAATCCTCATCCCAGTCAGAAACTCTATATAATAAGAAATAGACAGTATTTTTAGCTATTATGAATAAGGGGAATAGAATAAATTTTCTAAGAATCGAGTGCATTACTAATAAGGAAGTTCTTATTTCTGATCCATGTGACATGTTTTCCCAGGCTTCTTCTGTTTCTAGCCGTATTCCTTCTTCCATTTTTTTTTCTTTTTTTGCGTTCTTCATTTGTGGATCATAAAAAACTTTGGATTCTGTTCTTTTCCAATTTCTAAAAAAAAAATTTTTCAAAAGAACCCCGAGCTTACTTCGGACTTTGCCCCAAAAAAGGGGAGAATACGGTCTTGGGAGAATCTGTTTCGGAATAGTTTTCCGCCTTTGAACGCGCCCAGAACCCTTGATTATGTTTCGACTAAAATCTGGTTCATCAATATAGTGTGTCATCCACACCTCGTCTGGGAGGCTGGGATCACGAAACTTGGTTAGCTGACTAAATAGCAGTACCTGTGTAAGTTCTCTTGAGCGCATATCAGTATCTTCTACCTCCCACAAAAAGCCTTCATAGTCCCGGAGCAGTAATTCCAAATCGCTGATTAATTTGGATGTCCATCGAGGGATTTTTTTACAGATTTGTGTCAATCCAATATTTTTTTTTTTTTTTTTGATTTTTTTATCATATTCTTCTTTTGAAAATTGAGTACCAGGACGAAAGATACGAGAAAGGAGACTACGAATCCTATTTTGTCCAAGTCCTTTTAACTCAGCTTTTAACTCAGCTACTGAGATTAAATCAATGAATTGTGGGACAACGAAAATCTCGCTTGTGACTCTTGCACGATATGGCCCGCTCAACACAGGCTCATACTTTTTAGGCATGTAGTTTCTGTTTTTTTGAGTCTTCTCATTATAAAAAGGCTCAAACGCTTTAGGAAAGAGGTTTTTTTCAATCTTATCATTATACAATCTAGTTCTTTTTTCAAGTATATCCAGAAAAAGAAATCCCTTGTCTAAAGCCTTAATTCTATTTAGAAATTCGTTTTTGACCGTGGTCTTTTTTTTGTTCTTTGTATAAACCCAATGATTATACAGTTCATCATAGGATGGTTTTTCATCATAGGATGGTTTTTTGGGTTTTTTGGGTATGAACGCGTCTATTCTTCTTTGTATCATTTCCCCAAAAGTTGACAAACTGGGCGGATATGTAAAAGATATTCTTTGTTTTCCATCACTTCGGCATGTATCAAAAAAATATTGTGACGTTTCATTTTTTACACCTCCAAAAAATTGATTGTTTTTTATGTATCGTAATGGCCGATTCCATTCTTGACAATTAAAAAGAAGGATCACAGGAAGTTTTTCAACAAAGTCAAACCAGAAGCAGAAGAGTTCTTGATTTTTTACTGTTTAGTCCCCTCCGTTTCGGAAGCTCTTTCTATTTCTACATCTCTTTCTTCCTCACTTTCCCCCCCTTCTTTCGTTTTTCTTTTTATTGTTAGTCGGAAGGGTGCTTTCGGTTTCTTAGTAAGAAGGAGTGCGGGCATTCTGCCTAAATAGAAGGCACAGATAATAAATAATAGAATGCTGTAGATTCGAGCCGGAG